TGGATAAAAAAAAAAAACACACAGATATGACGTTTCACGATATATATAGTAGTGGGGGATTATGGGACAAAAAATAAATCCACTTGGTTTCAGACTTGGTGCAACCCAAGGTCATCATTCTCTTTGGTTTGCACAACCAAAAAATTATTCCGAGGATCTACAAGAAGATCAAAAAATACGAGATTGTATCAAAAATTATGTACAAAAAAATCTGAAAATATCCTCTAATGTCGAGGGAATTGCACGTATAGAGATTCAAAAAAGAATCGATTTGATTCAGGTCATAATCTATATGGGATTCCCCAAGTTATTAATAGAAGATAGGACTCGAAAAATCGAAGAATTACAGTTCAATGTACAAAAAGAACTCAATTGTGTAAACCGAAAGCTCAACATTGCTATTACAAGAATTGTAAACCCTTATGGGCACCCCAATATTCTTGCAGAATTTATAGCCGGACAATTAAAGAATAGAGTTTCATTTCGCAAAGCAATGAAAAAAGCTATTGAATTAACTGAACAGGCAGGTACAAAAGGAATTCAAGTACAAATTGCAGGGCGTATCGACGGAAAAGAAATTGCACGTGTCGAATGGATCAGAGAAGGTAGGGTTCCTCTCCAAACCATTCGAGCCAAAATAGATTATTGTTCCTACGCAGTTCGAACTATCTATGGGGTTTTAGGTATCAAAATTTGGATATTTGTAGACGAGGAATAATAAGCATTTACTTGACTTGTATTTAGTTCTATTTAGTGATAAAAAAAAAATGAACAATTCTATAAGGTTGAATAAAAATTCGATTAATCGTTTGATATAATTGCTATGCTTAGTGTGTGACTCGTTGGTTTTTTTAGGATTAGGATTCAAAAAAATGGAACAACCCATAATACGAACTAATAACTATAGAACTAATAACCAACTCATCGCTTCGCATTATCTGGATATAAAGAAAGAACCAGTCAAAATATGATATGTAAGTCATATCATTGTAGCAACTGAAATCTTTTTTGCATAAACAAAAAATAAAAGTATACAGATAAATGGAAAGGCGAGAGAAAGATAGAAAAAGAATATCAACGATATATGATTCCAATATGTACGGTCTATGAGTCATCTCATAAAAGGGAATGTAATAAAGCATCAATACTGAATTGATCCATAATTAGACAAATACGTGGATAGAACCAAAAATCAAGAGCCCCGAGTCAATAAAGACTGAGAAGGTTGACTCAAAAACGAATTTAATTAGGGGCTCCATTGTAAAATTCAGACCTAACCATTACTCGAGAGGTGGTGGGAACGACAGAACCTGTGAATGCATAAGATTCTATTGAAAACGAATCCTAATGGTTCATTGGGTAGGATGGCGGAACGAACCAGAAACCAATTCATTTTTTTTTTTGAAAGGTCATGTCATAGACTAATCTTACAACTGAATGTTGAAAGAGTAAATATTCGCCCGCGAATTTTTTTTTAGAAATTTGAGTCAATTTGATAGGATAATAAAAAGCAAAACAAAATAAAGATTCTTTATAACGTTATACCTAATACCTAAACGACATTATCTAAAAATAGAATACGTGTTTAATTATATATCAAAAGATAAAAAAAAATTATATTAAATGATATTTCAAAGAATCCCCCGATTCAATATATTATTCACCACGTATATTATTTTTTAATCGTTTAATTCGCGAGGAGCTGGATGAGAAGAAACTCTCATGTCCGGTTCTGTAGTAGAGATGGGTGGAATTGATAAACAACCATCAACTATAACCCCAAAAGAACCAGATTCCGTAAACAACATAGAGGAAGAATGAAAGGAATATCTTATCGAGGTAATCGTATTTGCTTTGGTAGATATGCTCTTCAAGCGCTTGAACCCGCTTGGATCACATCTAGACAAATAGAAGCGGGTCGGCGAGCAATGACACGAAATGCACGCCGCGGTGGAAAAATATGGGTACGTATATTTCCAGACAAACCCGTTACAGTAAGACCTACAGAAACACGTATGGGTTCGGGGAAAGGATCTCCCGAATATTGGGTAGCTGTTGTTAAACCCGGCAGAATACTTTATGAAATGAGCGGAGTAGCAGAAAATATAGCCAGAAGGGCTATTTCAATAGCGGCATCCAAAATGCCTATACGAACCCAATTCATTCTTTCGGTATAGGATAGGAAGAACCAAAGGAAATCGTTTTTTGTATAAAAAAACAATTGCAGGTTTCTTGTTTTGTTTTGAACAAACAATATTTCTTTTTTTTATTTCACCCTTTACATTGAAAAAGACAAAAAAAAACGATATGATTCAACCTCAAACCCATTTGAATGTAGCGGATAACAGCGGGGCCCGAAAATTGATGTGTATTCGAATCATAGGAGCTAGTAATCGACGATATGCTCATATTGGTGACGTTATTGTTGCTGTAATCAAAGAAGCAGTACCAAATACACCTCTAGAAAGATCGGAAGTGGTCCGAGCTGTAATTGTACGTACTTGTAAAGAACTCAAACGCGACAACGGTATGATAATACGATATGATGACAATGCTGCAGTTGTTATTGATCAAGAAGGAAATCCAAAAGGAACCCGGATTTTTGGCGCGATCCCCCGGGAATTAAGACAGTTAAATTTCACTAAAATCGTTTCATTAGCACCTGAAGTATTATAAGGGAAGACCGTGATGTAGTTTATAGTATTTGAATGAAATAGATTAATTTAATTAGTAGATTGTTTATATATCACGTATATACCTTTAATAATTCATAAATATTTATGAATTCAAAAAAAAAGAAAAAGAGCATGTTGATTATATCAAAATTCGGGGGCAACAATAATCTTAGTTTATCATGAGTAAAGACACTATTGCTGACATAATAACCTCTATACGAAATGCTGACATGAATGAAAAAAGAACAGTTCGAATACCATCTACTTACATCACTGAAAATATTGTTAAAATCCTTTTACGAGAAGGTTTTATTGAAAACGTGAGAAAACATCAAGAAAGCAATAAATATTTTTTAGTTTTAACCCTACGACATAGGAGAAATAGGAAAGGAGCGTATAGAACTGTTTTAAATTTAAAACGGATCAGCCGGCCTGGCCTACGAATCTATTCTAACTATCAACGAATTCCGAGAATTTTAGGCGGAATGGGGATTGTAATTCTTTCTACTTCTCGAGGTATAATGACAGACCGAGAGGCTCGAATAGAAGGAATCGGCGGAGAAATTTTGTGTTATATATGGTAATCTTTCTGATAGCCGAATTATATGCGGAACTTGCCTATTTGTTTTGTGAAAAAAAAAGGTAAAAAGGTAGGTTTCTAATACTATGCCTCTTAGATTCGTTGATACTTCAAGGCCGTTTTCCCTGGAATGAAAGAAAAAAAAAGATTCGCGAGGTTTTAATTACTGAACTACGTCCCAATGGTATGTATGTTTCGAGTTCGTTTAGATAATGAAAATCTGATTCTGGGTTTTGCTTCGGGAAGGGTTCAACGTAATTTTATACGTATACTACCAGTAAATAGAATCAAAATTGTGGTAAGTTCTTATGATTCAACTAAAGGACATATAATTTGTATACTCTTTTGTATACTCTAAAGTAAAGACTCACATAATTAGGTGGTTTTTTCAATTTCAACATTCTTTCGTGGGGATACAATTCGAAGTTAAAGATTTTAAGAAACTTATTTTCTTCCAATTAAGTAGATTCAGAATTAAGAAAAGGAGTGACAAATATGAAAATAAGGGCCTCTGTTCGTAAAATTTGTGAAAAATGTCGATTGATCCGTAGGCGGGGACGAATTATAGTAATTTGTTCCAACCCGAGACATAAACAAAGACAAGGATAATCTTTCTAAAACAAAAAGGACTCCCGAAATCTAAAGGACCTGATGTACAGATGTACAAAAAAATCAGTAAAAAACCAGGATCTGTTTTGACATGAAATGGATATATCCATATATCTCTGACTTATATTTATGAGATGATAAAATATGGCAAAACCTATACCAAAAATTGGTTCACGTAGAAATAGACGTATTGGTTCACGTAAGAATGTGCGTAGAATACCAAAGGGAGTTATTCATGTTCAAGCAAGTTTCAACAATACCATTGTGACTGTTACAGATGTACGAGGTCGAGTAATTTCTTGGTCCTCCGCCGGTACTTGTGGATTCAAGGGTACAAGAAGAGGGACACCATTTGCCGCCCAAACCGCAGCGGGAAATGCTATTCGGACAGTGGTGGATCAAGGTATGCAACGAGCAGAAGTCATGATAAAGGGCCCGGGTCTCGGGAGAGATGCGGCATTAAGAGCTATTCGTAGAAGTGGCATACTATTAAGTTTCATACGGGATGTAACCCCTATGCCACATAATGGCTGTAGGCCCCCCAAAAAAAGACGTGTGTAAACATTGAAGAGATTTCAAGAGAAATAAATAATTCAATGATTTGATCAAATAATATTACTATGGTTCGAGAGAAAGTAACAGTATCTACTCGGACACTACAGTGGAAGTGTGTTGAATCAAGAGCAGACAGTAAGCGTCTTTATTATGGACGCTTTATTCTGGCCCCACTTATGAAAGGCCAAGCCGATACAATCGGCATCGCGATGCGAAGAGCCTTACTCGGAGAAATAGAAGGAACATGTATTACACGTGCAAAATCTGAGAAAATACCACATGAATATTCTACCATCGTAGGTATTCAAGAATCTGTACATGAAATTTTAATGAATTTGAAAGAAATTGTATTGAGAAGTAATCTGTATGGAACTCGTAACGCGTCTATTTGTGTCAAGGGTCCTGGATATGTAACTGCTCAAGACATTATTTTACCACCCTCTGTGGAAATCGTTGATAATACACAGCATATAGCTAATCTAACAGAACCCATTAATTTGTGTATTGAATTACAAATCGAGAGGAATCGTGGATATCGTATAAAAACGCCAAATAACTTTCAAGACGGCAGTTATCCTATA